AAAATAAAGTGTTTTTTTTTTCAAAAAATCATGAATTTCGGAGAATATTAAAAATTTCATCGAAAACTTACAGCAGCTTGCCAAACAAAGGCTAAGAGAAAAAAGAATAGAGGTATAATAGGCATAATGTCTATGAGTGGATTGAAAAAAGCATAAGCCTCGGGCAATTTGACGAAGAAAAAACTACTCGAACTCAAATAAGGGATAGAATTAAGACAGATACAGATTAAACTAAAGATATTAAGCATAACAAAAATTTCGTTCTTGTAGATTAGATAATTTGATTTTGATTGGGTCATTTTTATAATATAAGGTAAAAATGAAAAAGGCAGGCCAAAAAATCCTTCTTTTTTTGAGCTCTCCCAAATCAAAAACCCTCTTTCAATTCTCAAACGAGAATACAAAGAATTTTACTTTCATACAATATCTTAATTGAATTCCATGTAATGATCAATTAATTTTTTATTCTATTTCTCCATGTATAGAAGCCTAGCAACAATATATTACATACTAGAATTGACGAATAACCAATATTAATATTATATTAGTATTTATTAATGTTGAATAGAAATATAAATGGGGCGTGGCCAAGCGGTAAGGCAACGGGTTTTGGTCCCGTTACTCGGAGGTTCGAATCCTTCCGTCCCAGACCCTCAGAATCAAGTGTCAAATACAGTTGGAAATAAAGATCTTTATTTTTTAATTCAAGAATCAAGAATTTTTGGGTTAATTATTCATCATTCATATTATAGGCGATACTCCTACTATTCAGATAAATATGAAGTTCATATTAAAGTTAGTTCCTTGAAGGGTCTCTATTCTCTTCCCCAAAACCTAAAGTAATAAAAAAAAAATGGTGTAGCCTAATTCTACATTTGACTTGTAATATACTAAGTAAGGCATAAAGCTTTTCATTTTATACGGATTTTGCTTTATTTCAGGTTCAAGTTCAAGCCAAGAACCTTTACGTCAATTCTATGGTAGATACGAAAAGATCAGACTTCCTATGATTATGATTTTTTAACTTCAATTTTTATGATATAAATCTTTGCTTTGTTACTCGAAAAAGTGTGATAAATTTATATATTATCGATAAACTTTCCAACCTTCATGGGTCATTGGAATAGTTTATTTTTATTTGATTAAAAATATATTTTATTCTGGAATTGGGAAAATTAATTTTATAATTTTATATTATTTATATTATATATATATTATGTATTGTATTTCATTATATTCATATGATATGGAGTTAAAAATGGAATCCTTGCTGAGTGAGCCCTTTACAGAAAGTAAAGTTAAAGTAAGGAAAGGAAAATACTATATATAATATAATAATAATAGATATTAAATATATAATATCTATTATTATATATAATATCTATTATAATATATATAATATAATAGATATTAATAAAATGGATATAAAATAGAAAGCATATTGGCCGACCATACCATATGATATATCTATATCATAATACATATTATATAAAAATATCCTAATACATATCAGTTGATCCAATGACTATTCATGATTTCATATTGAATCAATTCCATATCGGTTTTGAAATTAAATTAGAGAAATGTTATGGTAAAACTTCGTTTGAAACGATGTGGTAGAAAGCAACGTGCGACTTGAAGGACATGATTTACTGTGGATTTTTACATCCGCCATTTTCTATACGAATGAAGATGCTCTTGGCTCGACATAGTTTGTTCTGTTTTACTAGGAACCTAATTTGTGTTGGGTTCTAATCTAAAAAAAAGTACATGATGAAGCTCGAGCAGAAAGTATTAATTCATTTACCGGGGGAAGAATCTAGGGTTAGTGACACTAAAAATCAATAAGTTGAACCAACTTTGTAAGTATATCCTCCATATATAAATTGAAAAGGGTTAAAATTCAAACAAGTTTAAAATAAAAAAAGTAAGTAAGATTTGTCGGAATTCGTAAAACTATTTCGATCATAAAGTGTATCACAAGGGAATCAATCTCTCATATTTCTTTCTATAGAAAGAAATATGAAAAAAGCAAAAGGTATGTTGCTATCTTTTTGAAAGGAGTAAGTATCGCCGAAGTAATGTCTAAACCCAATGATTTCACAAAACAAGGATAAAGGATTCCGGAACAAGAAAACACTATTTTCAATTGTCTCAACAATTGGATCAAAATAAAATGCGGAATAAAAATTGATTTGAGACGAGACAAACAAAAGAGGTTAGAGACGGCTCAATAAATATCTAAGGATTTCCTCAGAATTAACCAACTTGAGTTATGAGTACGAATGAGATTTCTTTTTTTAAGGAAATTTTTAAGGAAAGAGGAAGAAAAAACTACTTTAATCATAGTCTAATTCATTATTTATTCATTATTTGATATAATTATATAGTATATAGTTGCTGTTATATACAGAAATTAGAATCATTTTTTCTCGAGCCGTATGAGGATAAAACCTCCTATACGTTTCTAGGGGGGGCATTGTTTATCTACATCTATCCCGATGAGCCATCTATCGAATCGTTGCAATTGATGTTCGATCCCGAAGAGAAGGAAGAGATCTTCGAAAGGTAGGTTTTTATGATCCGATAAAGAATCAAACCTATTCAAATGTTCCCGCTATTCTATATTTCCTTGAAAATGGCGCTCAACCCACAGTAACTGTTCATGATATTTTAAGGAAGGCAGAATTATTTAAAGAAGGAATATTGGATTAACTGTTAATTTAATTAAAAAATTAAAATTAAAGTCAAAAAAATTTTAATAAAAAGAGAGGGTCCTAGCATCTATCTTTGTGTAATTATTTCTCCAGAATTTGTTTGTTCTTTTTTTGCTCACTTATTATAATTTATTTTTTATTGTTGGAATTTACCGACAAAGACGGGGTCAATTTAGGTTATTGTATCTCTATTGATTGAATCAACTCGATATTTTTCTATACTCTGCCTTTATTTATTTTTGCATTAAAATTTCTTTTCTTACTTATATTGTGCCAATCCAACACAAGGCCTTAATTTGATTTATTAAGAATTTTTTTATCAGCATTCTATTCATATTGACAATGGCGTACCGAACAAATATAATTCGATCGTAGATAAATAAATAGATTTGTTTATTCCTGCCCCATATTGCTTTTTTCTTCGCTTTATCCTTAGTCAAAAGTTAAATGATGTGTTTACTTAATTTACTGTCATACAAGACGTATAAAAAAATGGAATGGATCAAGTGTTTTTAATCCAATTCTACTTATATTTAGTGGATTGGTGTTTATAATTGATTAAAAAATTTTTACTTTAATTTGATTTGTTGCTAGTTCAATGTTTTTATTTTGGTGGAATCCTGTATTGCAATATTGCAATCAATCCCATTTTTTTTTTTTTTATCGTGTCTGCAATTCGGGTTGCTAACTCAACGGTAGAGTACTCGGCTTTTAAGTGCGACTATGATCTTTTACACATTTGGATGAAGCAACGAATTCGTCCAGACTATTGGTAGAGTCTATATAAGACCACGACTGATCCTAAAAGGTAATGAAGGAAAAAACAGCATGTCGTAATAATTTTTATAAAAATAGAACTTTTAATTTATCCTTACTTAACTGTAATATATTTTATATATGTTATTTTTGGAAGGAGACAAAGGAAATTCATATTTACAGTTGGGTCTAGTGAATAAATGGATAGAGTCTTTTAGGCCTAATTTTGGTAAAACAAAAAGCAACGAGCTTATATTATTAAATTGGAATAATGACCCGATCTAATTAGATGTTAAAAATAGATTAGTGCCAGTGCAGAAAAAGAGTTTTCTGCGAGTGAATAATTGATTCTTTTTATTTATTTTATGAAATAAATCCTAACTATTCTCTATTTATAGGTTGGAAACGGATGTGTAGAAGAAACAGTATACTGATAAAGTAAAAAGTAAAGAGAATCAAAATTTTTCCAAAATCAAAAGAGCGATCGGGTTGCAAAAATAAAGGATTTTTTACTCTCTTGTAATTTTAACGAAGGAAAAACCCATTGTATAGAAAAGGAGAGGAAAGAGATCCTGTTGATTGGATTCTAGGTCTCCGGGGTATAGGTTTTTACTATTCTTACTATATATACTGTAAGTATTATATCTACATAATTATAGACCCTGTTCGGACCATATTGCACTATGTATTATTTTATAACCCCAAAAATGCCTCTTGTCCTATGTCTCTGTTTCAAGTCAAAATTTAAATGGAAGAATTACAAGGGTATTTCAAAAAAGCTAGATCTCCGCAACAACACTTCCTATATCCGCTTCTCTTGCAGGAGTTTATTTACACACTTGCTTATGATGATGGTTTAAAAGGTTCAATTTCTTATGAACCCATAGAATTTATTGGTTATGACAATAAATCTAGTTTAGTACTTATAAAACGTTTAATTACTCGAATGTATCAACAGAATTTTTTGATTTATTCGGTTAATGATTCTAACCAAAATGGACTCCGTGGGCACATCAATTATTTTTATTCTCATTTTTTTTATTCCCAAATAGTATCAGAGGGTTTTTCAGTCATTGTGGAAATTCCATTCTCGCTGCGATTAGTATCTTCCCCCGAAGAAAAAGAAATACCAAAATCTCAGAATTTACGATCTATTCATTCAATATTTCCTTTTTTAGAGGATAAATTATCTCATTTAAATAATGTGTCAGATCTATTAATACCCCATCCTATCCATTTGGAAATTTTGGTTCAAATCCTTCAATACTGGATTCAAGATGTTCCTTCTTTACATTTATTGCGATTCTTTTTACATAAATATCATAATCTGAATAGTTTTATTCAGAATAATAAAACTATTTATGTTTTTTCAAAAGAAAATAAAAGACTATTTTGGTTCCTCTACAATTCTTATGTATCTGAATGTGAATTTTTATTGGTTTTTCTTCGTAAACAATCCTGTTATTTACGATCAACATCTTCTGTAGCCTTTCTTGAACGTTCACATTTCTATGGAAAAATGGAACA